TTCCTTCTCTTCGGGATCGAACATCAATTGCAACGATTCGATAGACGGCTCATTGGGATAGATATAGATGAACAATACCCCCCCTGGAACCGTATAGGAAGTTTTCGCCTCGTACGGCTCGAGAAAAAATGACTTAATTCGAAGTTTTGTCTATGTATCCAATTCGAATAAATTAAATAACAAACGGGCCTATAAAATCAATTAGACTACGATTCCAGTCTTTTTTCTTCCTGAAAAATGAAAAAGAAACCGCTCATACTCATAACTCAAGTCGGATAACTCTCAAATAGCTCAAAGAAAAATCTTTAGTGAATTTCATTTATTGAGTAGTCTTTACTCCCTTTCGTTTATACCGGTTAAACTATTTCAAATTCAAATTCTATTTGGATTCTTTAGTCGAATCCAGTTATTGAGACTATCGAAAGAATTAACAACTAAAAGGGTGTTTCCTTGTTTTTAAACCCTTTATTCCTATTTTGAATCATTGGGTTTAGACATTTCTTCGGTGTTTCTTAATCTTTTCAAAGTGGCAGCAACATACCCTTTATTTATATTTATTTGATTTCTTTCTATCAAAGAATCCTATGGACGGTTGATTCTAGTATGATACACGTTGAATCGCAAAATTTGGATAAATTTCAACAAGTTTTGCTTTTGAATTGGAAACTTGCTCGAATTGGATCCTTTCGATTGTCCATATATTTATTTACGAAGTTGTTCCAGTTGATTGGCATTAACCCTAGATCCTTGCCCCTGAGAAATGAATTAATACTTTCGGTTCGAGCTCCATCATGAACTATTTACAACCCGACAAAAAACGAAGGGTTCAAGTGTAACAGAACAAACAATGTCGAGCCAAGAGCACCTCATTTCTAGACAAATCGAAAATGGTGGATGTAAAAATCCACAAGGGGTTGTGTCCTTCAAGTCGCACGTTGCTTTCTACCACATCGTTTCAAACGAAGTTTTACCATAACATTCCTCTAATTTGGAACCGGTATGGAATTGATTCAATTACGGAATCATGAATAGTCATTGGTTCAGCTGTCCATAGACATCGCAATCTACACTTTTTCTTCTATATATATTCTATATATGAATATATAATACATAGAAACAATATTTTTCTGAAAAAATCCTAGCAAGACAACATTTTTAACATATTTAACAGACTAATAGAATATATATAAAATAGATAATAGAAAGAAAAAAGAAATCTATATCTATAATATATATATATGGAAATAATATATAAACGAATAAGTTTTGGAATCTGCATCTTCAAGTGACTTAATAAGATAAATTAAACGATTTCCTACTTTTTCAAAGATTCCACGTATAGGGAATCATTAAAAATATTTTTTTATTAAAAAAAATATTTCTATATTTCTAAATGAAATTAACTATATTAAAATTAAATTAAACATCATTTTTGAATTTATTTTAGTTTGATTGGGTTGGGTTTGAAGAAAATTGGACAATAAGCACCGCCTTTGATCTTTATAGGCGGATCGGTCTTTCTTTTTGAAGTGACTCATCACTAATTTCAAATAAAGATTTGAAATAGATCAAAGAAACGAAGAAAGAAATAAGATAAGAAGAAAAAAATCCTTTTTTTTCATGAGATGTATAAAAAAATAATGTAAGTTAATATTTGCATTTTGATTCTTTTAATCAGATTACGAAAATCCAAATCGAACAAAAAATAGGTAAGATTTCTCCTATCTATCAGATAGACGGAACTGTTGTCACTATTTGTTGTTTGTTATAGATGTTTTATATCTACTATACTATAGAATATGGGACTTGATCATTTGTTAATGAAATTCGAACAGACACAGATGTTTAAAGTAATATAGATTAACTGCTATCCACCCCCCCACTTCCTTTTTAGATTATGTTATATTATGATAGGGTTTATATGGGAATAATGGAGAAATGGATCCGTGCTGGGACGGAAGGATTCGAACCTCCGAATGGCGGGACCAAAACCCGTTGCCTTACCACTTGGCCACGCCCCATTTCAATTGCTAATTGACACTAAGAAACAATAATATTGTTATTGGTTGTTTGTCAACTCCAGCCCAAATAAATATCTAGAAAGATTCCATATCTATAGATCTTCTATATCTATAGAATAATAGAATAGACCGCTATTCGAATTTTGATACATATAGATACAGAATTCAACTGAATTTATTGATCATTACATAGAATTCAATTAAGATATTGTATGAAAGTATCGTTTCTTCTATTCTCCTTTGAGAATTGGAGGATTTTTGGTTGTATGTATTCAAAGAAAAAGAAGGATTTTTTGTCTACCTTATTTACTTTCTTTCTTTTTCCTTATATCAAAAATGCAACCAAAATGCAATTATCTCCAAGAACAAAATGTCTGTTATGCTTAATATCGTTAGTTTGATCTGTATTAATTCGCCCCTTTATTCGAGTAGTTTTTTCTTCGGCAAATTGCCCGAAGCCTATGCTTTTTTGAATCCAATCGTAGATGTTATGCCAGTCATACCTCTGCTTTTTTTTCTCTTAGCTTTTGTTTGGCAGGCTGCTGTAAGTTTTCGATAAGATCCTGAATAATAATATCCTAGAAAATACATGATTTCCTCGAGAAAAAATGATAACAATTGACAAAAACAAAATCAGATAAGTTTTAGAGTATGAACCCTCGATTCATACATTGAAATTCGTGAATAGTCGGCATAAATCTACCCCCATTTCCTCGTTTTTGAGCCTTTTCCAGTCATCCAGTCAAAGACCCTAACCCTATTATAGGGTCTACCACAATATCGAAATTTGGATATAAGCGCAAATTTCATTTTTGTTAATGAAAAACAAATGAATTTGTGACAATACATTTCTTGAAAAAACCTCATTTCTTGGTATCAAAATAGGATATGTGGTAAAAAAATGGAAGATCTATTCTCTTTTTTTCTAAAAAATCATCTTGGAGATTGTGTAATGCTTACTCTGAAACTCTTCGTTTATACCGTAGTGATATTTTTTGTTTCTCTCTTTATCTTTGGATTCCTATCTAATGATCCGGGGCGTAATCCTGGACGTGAAGAATAAAATACAAAAGGTTTCTTGATTAATTTTCAAATTTTCTTAGTATTTTCTCTATTCACACGTTTCACTAAGATTTTCAAAAATTGAAAAAAAAAGAAATAAAAATAAGAAAATAGAATATTAATATATAAATAAAAAATAAATAAATAAAGTAACCAACGGAAAGAGAGGGATTCGAACCCTCGGTACGAATAACTCGTACAACGGATTAGCAATCCGACGCTTTAGTCCACTCAGCCATCTCTCCCAAATGAAAAAGAGAATTACTACATTACACATAATCTAAAGAGTTTTTCTTTCTCTCGTTTCTTTCTCTATTCTATTATTTCTATATAGAGATCCACAAATCAGGAATTTCCTTTATCTAAAAGATGGACTCGAACGCGCCAACACTCGAACAAAAAAAAGAAGCAAGACCTCTTTGTGTTGATTTTGTTCGAAAGGCCCTTCTTATTCTCACGACCCGGCATGGTTAGTACCTAGCCGGGCTCTTTTTTTTTGTTCCAACAAATTATAGAGAAATAATGATTTATTTTTTTTTGAAAACAAAAAAGACTTTTTATTATTATATTCAATTCAATATAAAATATTCAAGCAACAACAAAAAGAAAAAATACTATTTAAATTATTTTCTTGTTAGATTTTACCCGAACTAAAAAAAAACTATCGATTCTTCTACAATACTTTTTTTGTGTTATGATTTTAATGTTTTTTTTGATCCGTATCTAACTTCTTCAGCGAAAACTTTAGTTATTTAATAATTTCAATTAAATAATTTTTTGGAGCCTCTTTTCCGAATCTCATTAAATTTGGATCTACTCGTGAAAAAGTGCAGCACGCTCCTTTTGACGATTCTTTGATAATCCTATCTTGATCATACTCAATTAACATGATCGACAAAAGGTCCATTTGTATACAATAATCATATTGTAGCGGGTATAGTTTAGTGGTAAAAGTGCGATTCGTTCTATTAACCCTTATAGAGTTAAAGGGTCTTTCGGTTTTATTCATATTCCGATCAAAAACTTTATTTCTTAAAAGGATTCAATCCTTTACCTCTCAATGAGAAATTCGAGAAAAAATACGAATTCTCGTGATTTGTATCCATGAGTCACTTAATAAATTGAAAAATTGGATTATGAAATTGCGAAACAGAATTTTTGAATTGGACCAAGACTTCCAATTGAATAAGTATGAGTAAAGGATCCATGGCTAAAGATAAAAAGAAACTTCTAATCGTAACTAAATCCTCCATTTTTTTCTAAAAAAATAAATTGGAGCAAAATAGCTATTCAGCGATGACTTTGGTTTACTAGAGACATCGGCGTATTGTTTTAGCTCGGTGGAAACAAAATATTTTTCCTTAGGATCCTATGAAATAGAAATAGAGAACGAAGTAACTAGAAAGGTTGTCAGAATCACCCTCTCCTAGAAGGATCATCTAGAAAGCGATTCGTTTTGTCTGTATTCAAATAAAAAGCTGACGTAGGTGTTATGGGGATAATTTTGTTCGTTTTGTTCGCCTCTTAGATCTAAGAATTTACTCACTTTCCATAAAGGAGCCGAATGAAACCAAAGTTTCATGTTCGGTTTTGAATTAGAGACGTTCAAAGAACTGAATCGACGTCGACTATAACCCCTAGCCTTCCAAGCTAACGATGCGGGTTCGATTCCCGCTACCCGCTTTTTCTTTTTTTTCTAAATATTCTATTAGAATTCTATTCTAGAATATATTCTAGAATATAGATAATACATTATGACTTGATATTTGATTATGATTAGTGAATCGTTGAATATACAATTCCAAAAATTCTCTCACATATAATCCGATTTTTATGTTTTCAACTCAAGAAAAATACGAAAAAACCGGAATGAACGGCGTCCATTGTCTAATGGATAGGATAGAGGTCTTCTAAACC